AATTGAACAAACATTGAATAAGACAGTACCCGGGGTTGCACAAGCGGCTGAATATTTATTCCATAAGGGCTTATTCGATCCAATCGTACCACGTAATCCTTTAAAAGGCGTTCTGCGTGAGTTATTTCAGCTCCATGCTTTCTTTCCTTTGAATCGAAAAATGAAATCAAAAATGAAATCAAGGAGAGCCCTATATCCTTAATTTGATTCTTAATTTCATATTTAATAAATTATTTCATTTAATTTCATTTAAAAAATTAAAAATTGGATTATTTGTTCTGTGGTAACCAAGTAGTTATTTAGTTTGTAGGAAGCAAAGTCAAAATTCCAAGAATGGATTTTTCTTTGGTAACATAGGATTAAATTGGAAAAAGAATCATGAGCCCTGATTCCTAATCAGGAAATCTCTATCAAACAAAATAAAAAGAGCGAATTCTATCTCTTTCTTCCGTGAAATTGGGCAAGGGGGTCCTACATCTTTCTATATCCCTCAAGAATGCCCAGTTTGACTAAGAATCCCTTTTGTCGGATCGTATTATAACGAATTTTTCGCGAAGGGAAAAACTAAAAAAAAAAATGAAAAATAATAAAAAAAAGAACATAATAAAAAAACGTGAATTATCATACATATATTGCATGTAGAAAGATGAATAAGCCTATTTATTTACTTCTTTTTTTTTATTTACATATTTACACTTTTGATTTACATTAATTATATTATATATACGTACTTAGTATATTCTAGTCTATTATATACTTTATAGACTTATAATATTTTCTTTTTCTTTCTTTAATATATATTAAAGAAAATATTAGTATATAGACTCTTATATTATAGATTCCTTATTATATCTTAGTATATATACATAATATACTCTTACATTATATAATATACCCTTTATTAGTGTATATACTCACTTAGGTATACTTAGTATAATAGTATAATTATATATGAATTATAAGATATCTTTATAACAGGTTAAAAGATTAATATAACAATAAATAACAGGTACAAATATTAAATCGAGGTACCCATTCTATGACAACTCTCAACAACCTACCCTCTATTTTTGTGCCTTTAGTGGGCTTAGTTTTTCCGGCAATTGCAATGGTTTCTTTATCTCTTCATGTTCAAAAAAACAAAATTTTTTAAATAAGATGGGCAAAATCTTATCTATTTTTTTTTCAAGACTTACGTGGATCATAGCACGGATATCTATTTAGTAGAATATGGTATAACGTGTGGCTTCTTCCGAGCATAAGCTCGTATGCATGTGTAAACATGATATATGAGTAACTGAATTAGAGCTATTTTCAAATGGATTGGTATCGGGATGAATTTCTTAAATGTAAAGTCAATATATGTATGTGGATATCTCTAAGAAATCATATGAAAGGGATGTTCTTATTTTAGTTTAGATCTAGGCAATTCGATGAATTACTCTACTCCTAAAGGTTCACATCATAACAGTGCTGGTTGATGAGGGTTACTTCGGAAACAAAAAAAATGAAAGTCAATTTTTTTTGGTTATTCCCAAATTCCAATAAAATGCAACTAGATCTAGTATAGTATGAGTTGGCGATCAGACCGTATATGGATAGAACTTATAGCGGGGTCTCGAAAAACGAGTAATTTCTGCTGGGCCTTTATCCTTTTTTTAGGTTCATTAGGATTTTTATTGGTTGGAACTTCCAGTTATTTTGGTAGGACTGTTATATCTTTAGTTCCCTCTCAGCAAATCATTTTTTTTCCACAAGGGATCGTGATGTCTTTCTACGGAATCGCAGGTCTTTTTATTAGTTCCTATTTGTGGTGCACAATTTCGTGGAATGTAGGTAGTGGTTATGATCGATTCGACATAAAAGAAGGAATAGTGTGTATTTTTCGTTGGGGATTTCCTGGAAAAAATCGTCGCATCTTCCTCCGATTCCTTATGAAAGACATTCAGTCCATCAGAATAGAAGTTAAAGAGGGTATTTATGCTCGTCGTGCCCTTTATATGGAAATCAGAGGCCAGGGGTCCATTCCCTTGACTCGTACTGATGAGAATTTGACTCTACGAGAAATTGAGCAAAAAGCTGCCGAATTGGCCTATTTCTTGCGTGTACCAATTGAAGTATTTTGAAACAAGAACTGAAGAATGACTGCTTTCTTATTCTTAAACTGAAGAATGCCCGCTTTTTTAGCTAGAGGGAAAAAACGAAAACTCAAGAATTCTCTTTTTTCGATAGCATAACTTAACTGAAGTTTCTTCAGAACGCTCATTCGAGCTAAACGCAAACGAACACGGAACAATCATAAAACGAAATTGTTTTTTTTTTTTTTTTTNCGAATTTGAAGTGGACTCTTTCTTATTGTATTTCGGTATTGTTTTTCTGTATTCTTTCTAAATTCATAACCACTTTACTGAATCACAAATAAAAAATAGGGAATAGATTCATGGGCTCTATAACTTTTAATGTAATAGAACCGATGTTTGATAGAAATAGAAACTAGAAAGAAATAGAAAATAGAAATAGTAGTATATAGTAGTATCGAGTCGACAAATGAGGTGAGTTCATTTAAAAATTCCCAGACGAAAAAATGGCAAAAAAGAAAGCATCCACTTCCCTTATATACCTTTCATTTATAGTATTTTTGCCTTGGTGGATCTCTCTCTCATTTAATAAAAGTCTGGAATCTTGGGTTACTAATTGGTGGCATACTAGACACTCCGAAATTTTTTTGAATGATATTCAAGAAAAAAGTATTCTAAAAAAATTCATAGAATTAGAAGAACTCTCGCTCTTGGACGAAATGATAAAGGAATACCCGGAAACACATTTAACAAAGCCTCACCGCGGAATCTACAAAGAAACGATCCAATTGATCAAGATGCACAATGAGAATCGTATGAATACGGTTTTTCATTTCTCGACAAATATAATATCTTTCGTTATTCTAAGTGGTTATTCTATTCTAGGTAATGAAGAACTTGTTATTCTTAACTCTTGGGTTCAAGAATTCCTATATAACTTAAGCGACACAATAAAAGCTTTTTCTATTCTTTTATTAACTGATTTATGTATAGGATTCCATTCGCCACGCGGTTGGGAACTAATGATTGGCTCTGTCTACAAAGATTTTGGATTTGCTCATAATGATCAAATTATATCAGGTCTTGTTTCTACGTTTCCAGTCATTTTAGATACAATTTTAAAATATTGGATCTTTCGCTATTTAAATCGTGTATCTCCGTCACTTGTAGTCATTTATCATTCAATGAATGACTGAAAAATGATAGACCGATTCAATTATAATGTTTGTTACTTTGTACATAAGCAACTTATTCAAAACTGTACTTATTCTTTCTACCCATATGGGGGCTTCCTTCAATGTTCCAGTAAAATTATTTCAGTAAATAGCAGAATCATAGATAGGGAACTATACTAGCGACTTATCTAATTTTATTGTAGAAATTTTCGGGATCAATGATTGGACCATGCAAACTAGAAATAACTTTTCTTGGATAAAGGAAGAGATTACTCGATCTATTTCCGTCTCGCTCATGATATATATAATAACCCGGGCACCCATTTCAAATGCATATCCCATTTTTGCGCAGCAGGGTTATGAAAATCCACGAGAAGCGACCGGCCGTATTGTATGTGCCAATTGCCATTTAGCCAATAAGCCCGTGGATATCGAGGTTCCACAAGCGGTACTTCCTGATACTGTATTTGAAGCAGTTGTTCGAATTCCTTATGATCTGCAACTGAAACAAGTTCTTGCTAATGGTAAAAAGGGAGCGTTGAACGTAGGGGCTGTTCTTATTTTACCTGAGGGGTTTGAATTAGCCCCTCCCGATCGTATTTCGCCCGAGATTAAAGAAAAGATAGGCAATCTATCTTTTCAGAGCTATCGTCCCACTAAAAAAAATATTCTTGTGATAGGTCCTGTTCCTGGTCAGAAATATAGTGAAATCACCTTTCCTATTCTTTCTCCGGACCCCGCTACTAAGAAAGATGTGCACTTCTTAAAATATCCCATATACGTAGGCGGCAACAGGGGACGGGGTCAGATTTATCCCGACGGAAGCAAGAGTAACAATAATGTTTATAATGCTACAGCGTCGGGTATAGTAAGCAAAATCATACGAAAAGAAAAAGGGGGATACGAAATTACCATAGTGGATGCATCGGATGGACGTCAAGCGGTTGATATTATCCCCCCAGGACCAGAACTTCTTGTTTCAGAGGGAGAATCTATCAAACTTGATCAACCAGTAACGAGCAATCCTAATGTGGGTGGATTTGGTCAGGGGGATGCGGAAATAGTACTTCAAGATCCATTACGTGTCCAAGGACTTTTGCTCTTCTTGGCATCTGTTATTTTGGCACAAATATTTTTGGTTCTTAAAAAGAAACAGTTTGAGAAGGTTCAATTGTCCGAAATGAATTTCTAGATACGCAGATTTATCAACACCAAGCTCTAAAAAGAAGCCAATTTTTGTTGGCTATTATTATTATGTTATGTAATTATGGATGATCAAAAAAATTCTGAAAAGCCTCTTTTTTTTTTCTACCCGCGTTCGGGAATTGAATTACTTGTACCGCACTCCTAGTATGTATACTGTGAAGAAGACTATTTGAGTTTACTCCCCTCTTCTTTATTTCTTTGTTTTTTCAATCCAAATGGAAGCGGTATGATTATGTCAATATTGTCAGATTTCAATGTCATAGAATGAATCAATATTTTTCTATTCGATTGGATACTAACAATTAAGAGATAAATAAGCGTAGAATAGAAACCAAAGTATAAAAGAAATGAGAGGACCAAAAGATTCCAGGAGGGATTATTCGTCTTCCTAGTCTTTGACACAAGCAAAGGGATGGGGACAATTCCTTTTCTTGTGTCGAAATATTACTATTATAATAATTTTTTTTGATCTCATTCGTCATCCTATTCGTAGTTTAAATTTTTTTCTAGGTTTATCATAACCTTTTTTAGATTTATTACA